TACCATGAGTATTTCTTAATTTTTTTTTTTCAAAAAAAAAATAAATAAAAATAATACCTACAGTAGAAGGACTAATCGGTTATTTCGTTCATCGCCTCCAATATGTCAATATTGGCACTGATGATACGTAAATGCAACTCGTTGTTCAAACAACTATTCAAAGTTCCTAGAGCTCCTTGTAAGGCTTGTTGGAAAACCCGTTGTCGGACTTGATTAATTGCCCTTTGTTGTTCAAAATGAATAGTTTCGTTGTTGTCATTTTCTAGTTGTTCCAAAGTCTTATAAGTTGAATTAATCAAAATCAACCTTTCTCGTTCTATCTCAGAGTATCCATTGACTCGATACTGATCTGCTTCCATTTCCACTTTCCGTAAGTGAGCCCGGGCTTTTTCTAGCCGTTCAATGGCCCCCCCACGCAGTTCTTCTGAATTTCGAATAGCATTCAGAATCCTCTGTTTTCGATTATCTAATAAATCACTTAATGAAAGTAGATTCTCTTTCCATTCATTTCAAAACTTCCATAATCCCTTCCCGAACCAAACATGAACCTTTCGATTCATTTGGCTCTCACGCCCAACTCCTTCAATTACTTATGGCAAATTCCCATATCTTTTTTTGAATGTCATGAGCCTATCCTCTATTCTATTCTCTCTTCCTATTCAAAAAAAGAAAAATATCGAAACTAATCACTAATCCACAAAATATTCGGAGGACTCTGAGGACTCTTCTGACCAAACAAAAATATGTAATTGTCAGCAAAGTTGTTTCTTTTTTTTTGAATCCAAAAAGTTTTTCTTACTTTATTTATACACTTTAGACACAATACATAGGTCGTCGATTCAGCAATAGATAAAAGGGGGATGAAATACCCATTTTTATAATAAGTGGTTCAAATCATTTTATTGATATGAGTGTTCTATATCGATAAAATATTCATTTTGAAACCATCTCTATATTAACATAGTGGTAGAAAGAGTACCGTGCTGCGTCTGGACTTCAAATCAAACGATTTAGCTTTAACCATGTTAATGGTCCCACATTATTGGTCAAGAGAGAATCAAAGTAGATTTACCAATGAATCACGAAATGCTATGGTTCTTACATATGATTTGTGAATTTATTCAAAAGTAATTCGCGGGATCATGCACCCTTCTTTCCGAGTTATAACGGAACAAGTACAGCTGATTGGATCCAGCCTATTCTTGAAATAAACAACTCGCACACACTCCCTTTCCAAAAAAGATCAATACCCCAAGCACTACACTTAGATTTATTGGATTTGTTGCTAAAATATCGGTATTAAACCCGAAACTCCCGGCAGATGGCCAGTGACCCAAAGAAACGAAAGAATCGGTTACATTTTTCATATGATCTCCTCTTATAGATAGACTCCAAAATCAAGCAGAGTTCTTTTTGTATCACTTCGCCCCCTTTTCTTTGTTTTTTTTATAGCTATTTTCCTATTTTGAAATCGAGTCAAAAATGGATTCGATTTCGAAATAGTGAATTAGCTCCCTTGTTGAAAACCTTCCTAAAAAGGAGGTTTCCCTTGAACTACGAGCGGGAAGGATGAAAGCGAGTCAGTATGCTAATTCCTCATCCGCAAATCAGCCCCTCCCGTCGGTTATTTTCTCAACGAATAAGTAATTATAGGAATGAAATAGTGCTATAATTCTAAAAAGCAAATGACAAGTCCAAGGCAATAAAATGTGAAAAATGCATATTTTTCATATTTTAACAATTAAACAAAAGGATTCGCAAATAAAAGTGCTAATGCTACAACCAAGCCATAAATAGTTAAAGCTTCCATAAAGGCTAGACTAAGCAATAAAGTACCTCGTATTTTTCCCTCTGCCTCGGGCTGTCTCGCGATACCTTCTACAGCTTGGCCCGCAGCAGTTCCTTGACCAACTCCAGGTCCAATAGAAGCAAGCCCTACAGCCAATCCAGCAGCAATAACGGAAGCGGCAGAAATCAGTGGATTCATGATAAGTTCCTCGTACCCCCCCCAAAAAAAAAATAAATAAAAATAGTTAATGATACAATCAATCAATCAATGAATTATGACTTAATTATTCCATCACTACAATTCATCTAGTCAAAGTAACTACAAACTTCGAATTGAAGTAATAATATTATTAAATCATCAAAACTACTTTGAATATATCTTTTTTAATTTCTATCAACAAAGTCTTTGTGAATTGAATCTATACAAGTTTCATTCGTCCATTTCTTTATTCTGAACCACTCCTTGAATTCTTCGATCTTTTTCTTGGTTTCATCCGTTTATTCATTCAACTCACAGTCACCGACGAGACGTAAGGACTTCTATTGGAATCCCCATCTAAATTCATAGTAGGGCAAATTAGATATATCTTTAGTTCATATATAACTAGTCAATATCTACTATCATATATACATGTTTTTCTTCCATAACGTAAACTAACTCTTGATTCATCTTAGATTCAATCGGATTTGAGAATCATGCCTCGGAACATCC